AAAATAAGTCTAAAGAAAGAAAAATTGTTTGATTTAGGAAATACCCATTCGAAATTGTTTTTTTTGAGTCCGGTTGCGAGGTCTGAATAGTAGGTATGAATCATAGTTCAAATATTTCTTTTCTTAATCTATTCTATATATTCCGTGTTCCAGATATTAGAATAAATATCCGACGGGGTAGAATCATCTTGATAGAGATGACAGGACCCTTCTCCGTATTATCAATAGGATCAATTATAACAAGTCACACGCTCATATTCCGGAAATACCGAAAAAAAGAAATCCCACAGTCGAACTACCAGAATGGTCTATAAATCCGAGTCTTAAGTCATTTTTTTGCTAGGGCTTCGTAGTTCTTATGAACCTAACTCATTGAAATTCCATCCAGTAAAACGGAAGAATTATAAATTTCCAAAATAATAGATAGGAATATCGCAAATAGAGCCATTGCGACTCCCATAAGTGGTGTAGTCCCCCAGCCCGGAGCCACTTTACCATATTCCGAATTCAATGGTTTCAATAAATTCCCTACGGTAGTTTGTCTTGGCCTAGATCTAGAACTACCCTCAACGGTTTGTGTAGCCATAAATCCTATTTAATCATTGGTTGAGATCTGTTGACTTTGTATACCATTCCGTTGTAGTTGTAAATAAACGATCTTATCGTAGATCCGTTGTGATCTTGAAATTATCTAAAAATGGAAACAGCAACCCTAGTCGCCATCTTCATATCTGGTTTACTTGTAAGCTTTACGGGGTACGCCTTATATACCGCTTTTGGGCAACCCTCTCAACAACTAAGAGATCCATTCGAGGAACACGGGGACTAGACTAGTTGAAGTAATGAGCCTCCCGATATGGGAGACTCATTACTTCAGTTGATATAATGAAAAATCATTTCATTTTTTTAGTCGGAACCTTAGGCGGTTCTCGAAAAAAGATAGCGAAAAAAATTATCCCTAAAGTCGAGACTAAAAGGAATGTATAAACCAATGCTTCCATAGATTCGATCGTGGTTTACAATTATAGCTTTCACACCTATTCGTTTGAGTGGAATCATTTACCATACCATATAAAAAGGGGGAAAGAATCAAAGAAAAGAAGGTGATTCAAGTCAATATTTCTCGGGTACCTTATTAAAATTCAAATAAAAAAAAATAGAGGCAAAAGATACCAGAACAATCTTGTATCAAACTGCTTGTCTCCTTGTAGTCGGATCTCCAAGTTTTTGGAATGCTCCAAATTCCACTTGAGCATCCAAATCTGGATCAATACCAGCAAAAACATCTCTGAACAAGGTTCTAGCGCCATGCCAAATGTGTCCGAAAAAGAAGAGCAAAGCAAACGTAGCATGCCCAAAAGTGAACCAACCCCTTGGACTGCTACGAAAAACACCATCGGATTTCAAAGTAGCCCGGTCTAATTCAAAAATTTCACCTAATTGTGCGCGCCTAGCATATTTTTTCACAGTAGCAGGATCACTATAACTGACTCCATTGAGTTCGCCACCATAGAACTCAACGGTTACACCTACTTGTTCAACACTATACTTTGATTCTGCCCTTCGAAAAGGAACATCTGCCCTCACAATTCCGTCCCCATCTACCAAAACGACCGGGAATGTTTCAAAAAAAGTAGGCATACGACGTACAAAAAGCTCGCGCCCTTCTTTATCTCTAAAGACGGGGTGTCCTAACCATCCAACAGCTATTCCATCCCCGCTATCCATTGAGCCCGCTCTGAATAATCCCCCTTTTGCCGGATTATTACCAATGTAATCATAAAAAGCTAATTTTTCGGGAATTTTAGACCAAGCTTCTGATAAACTTAGATTTTCGGCTAGTCCGGCACCAACTCTTCGATATATTTCTTGCTGGAAGTATCCCTGATCCCACTGATAACGAGTGGGACCAAATAACTCGATTGGGGTCGTTGCTGAACCATACCACATAGTTCCGGCAACAACAAAAGCTGCAAAAAAAACAGCAGCGATACTACTAGAAAGTACAGTTTCAATATTGCCCATACGTAATCCTTTGTATAGACGTTGAGGCGGACGGACACTAAGATGGAATAGGCCCGCTAATATGCCCAGTGTACCCGCTGCAATATGATGAGAGGCGATTCCTCCCGGAACAAAAGGATCAAAACCTTCCGCGCCCCACGCTGGACTTACAGATTGTACTTTTCCAGTTAGTCCATAAGGATCAGACACCCATATTCCAGGACCATATAAGCCTGTTACATGAAATGCGCCAAAGCCAAAGCAAGCCACCCCTGAGAGAAATAAATGAATTCCAAAGATCTTGGGCAAATCCAAAGAGGGTTTTCCCGTACGTTCATCACAGAATATTTCTAGGTCCCAATATACCCAATGCCAGATGGCCGCCAAAAAGCACAAGCCAGAAAACACAATATGTGCCCCAGCCACACCTTCATAACTCCAAATACCCGAATTCGTTATAGTTCCTCCTGAAATACTCCAACCACCCCACGAATTGGTTATTCCTAAACGAGTCATGAAGGGTATAACGAACATACCTTGTCTCCACATTGGATCAAGAACGGGGTCAGAGGGATCAAAAACCGCCAATTCGTATAGAGCCATCGAACCGGCCCAACCAGAAACTAGAGCCGTATGCATTATATGGACAGAAAGCAATCGGCCGGGATCATTCAATACTACAGTATGAACACGATACCAAGGCAAACCCATGGAAATACCCCTTTCTCAAAGAAAAATAGACACTATGTAACTTTATCGCATTGCACTATGTACCTAACCTTTTCAGCGGATTCTGTATGAGAAAAGGTTACTATTTATTCTATTCCGTTGAAAATAACGGCGGAATTCTGTTCGTAAGAACAAGGAGAAGCAGATCTATTCTATACCCGATAAGTACCAATACGCAATGGGAGCATTGGTCCCGTTGCGTGGGAACGAATGCATGTATACTTGTTTATTATTCGAACGATCGATCCCTTCATGAAAATTTTTATTTATTCATTATGTCTTTCTCTAAAAACCTTCCAATTTATGTATAAACTAGAATAAACAGAAAAAAAAAGAATAATGAAGACAATAAACTCATTCTTACGTTTCCATATTAAAGTGAAGTATAGTACTTAATTTTTTTCTTTAATTTAATGCCCATTGGTGTTCCAAAAGTACCTTTTCGGAGTCCTGGAGAGGAAGATGCAGTTTGGGTTGACGTATAGTGCGACTTGTCAGACATATTGGGTCATATGGCATTTACCCGTTTTCTCCACCGATCGAGATATCCTCCGTTTCGCCCAAGAAATATTGTATTGATTGAAGAATCAATTATTCGGAGCGTGAAGTGAAATTAGATCAATTTATATTGAGGATCAATATTATCAATTATAAGAATTTATGGTTGACTTGGACTAAGAAAATCAAGTATCCAGGCTCCGTTCAGAAAATACCAAATTGGTAATAGTAATATATGTGCAATTACCACTTGTAGCATAGACGATTCTTATACTTAATTATAGGGGCGATCTCAAACTGCCATGCCAACCAGTATGATGAATACATCGAATAGTTTGGGGGAGGCGTGAAAGGAATTGAAAAAGGTCGTAGCAAAAAGAAGTGGTACTGAGATCATTTGTCCTATATGTGCAAATATAATTCGGATAGATCTTTCCCCGGAGTAGAACATGAACCTAAAAGAATTGAAAGGACCCATTCAGGAACAAGAAAATTACATCGTGATTTGAATCTCGACGAAACACTACATCAATGAGAGGTTAATTCAATAAGTTCAGTAAATTTTTTTTTTAGGGAAGGGGCCCAAAACTCATGTTTTTTTGAAAAATAGAAGAAAAAATACCTTTCATTAGAAAAAAAGAAATCTGTTACAAAAAAAAGAGATAGGATTGGAATCGACACATTGATTCTTTTTTCGCAATTTTTTTGAACCGTATGCATCCAAAGATGCACGTACGGTTTAAAAGGGATACAATTTTGTCCTAATCAACCGACTTTATCGAGAAAGATTACTTTTTTTAGGCCAAGAAGTTGATAGCGAAATCTCAAATCAACTTGTTGGTCTCATGGTATATCTCAGTATAGAAGATGATACTAAGGATCTTTATTTGTTTATAAACTCCCCCGGCGGATGGGTAATACCAGGAATAGCCATTTATGATACTATGCAATTTGTTTCGCCCGATGTACATACAATATGCATGGGATTAGCCGCTTCAATGGGATCTTTCATTCTGGTCGGAGGAGAAATTACCAAACGTCTAGCATTCCCTCACGCTTGGCGCCAATGAGTTTTGATTTGAAAAAAAAAAGGAAGAAGACTATGCCTTCGCCATATCGAATATGAATAATAGGTAATAATAGCATGGCACTTCGAGTTCGATATGAACAAACTATTATTGTTTTTCCTAACATGAGATTTTGTATCGAGATAGTAGTATGGAACAAAGGTTATTTCCGATTTGATCTTCTGTGTCGGGAGTACATTTCAGCGTCACAAACCATTCATTTTTCTTCCACACCAGAAGTCTCTTTCTGATATTTATCTTACGAAGAATACGAAAATAAAAAAAAAAAAAGAGCATTTTTCCTTATTTGATCGTATCAAAAAGAAACTTTGGGATTGCTAAATTACAGACGAGATAAATATAGAAAGCAACAGAACCATCATAGTATTTTTTTTTTACTCCTACAATACGAAAAGAAGGGTGGTAAATGGATCATTCAACGATCTGGATTGGATGGATTCTTTTTTTTGCTTCGATAGAGAATAGAAGGGAGGAAAAAGGAAATTCCATTGCGGAGCCGTATGCAATGTACAAAAGATGCCTGTACGGATGTTCAATTCTATTTGTTTTTTTCTTCTTTTTTTTTTAGCCCTTACTTTTTTAGCCCAATCATTCGAGATAGAAGAACCGTTCATGCATGATGTTATATCAATATTATCAGGGTTATGATTCACCAACCTGCTAGTTCTTTTTATGAGGCGC